CAATAACTTTTTTCTTCTCATTCAATATATTATGTCAATTGATGAGCATACTAATTAATACTAAATAAATAATAATACTAAATAAATAATAATACTAAATAAATAATAATACTAAATAAATAATAACTAATAACGAGTTAAAATAAAAGTAAAAAAAAGGGTGTTATGTTATAAGGCTCTTGTTCCAAACAAAATATCAAAAAAATGGAATAAATACAATTGAAAAAGAAAAGATCCAAATTACTAATATATATTAGTAATATATATTAGTAATTTTAGTAATGACCCTATATTATAAATTATAATATTTTTATTGAAAATATAAATGATTGAAAATAGGATTTCATTTAATTTAAAGAGAGTTTCATTTTTAATTTAGAAATGAAGTTCCATGTTATTTTGACATTCCTTTATTCAAGATACTTTATTCAAGAGTTGCTCGAGAAATCGGTTGAGTCAGAATCGTAGGATGAATAGATGTCAAAGAGGATAATTTTTTTTTGATTTCTGTCACTATTGTTTGTGCTGTCTATAATGAAATGAATAATGAATGATAAATGAAATCAAAAGCTTTCAATTCAATTGGGACTCATTTTGTCAATTGGTCTTTTTATTATCTTATATTTTTCAAGATAAGAAACTTAGGTAAGTGTTTCATAACTAAACATATGTATAAATAGAACGTATCCCATTTAGTTCCTTCATGCCTACTATAACTAGTTATTTCGGTTTTCTACTGGCGGCTTTAACTATAACCTCAGCTCTATTTATTGGTCTGAGCAAGATACGTCTTATTTGAAATTGATTGAATGAACAATTCATAAAAATGTTTTTGTGAGATATCCAGGTAGTCCATAGTTCCTTCCCATGTGAATTGTAATTCTTGATTATTGAGATTCGTGGGCGATTTGGATTACTATTTAGAGATAGATATTTCCCCCCCTTTTTTTTTACCTACCTTTTCAAAAAAAATAAAAAAATGATTGAAGTTTTACTATTTGGAATCGTGTTAGGCCTAATTCCTATTACTTTGGCTGGATTATTCGTAACTGCGTATTTGCAATACAGACGCGGCGATCAGTTGGACCTTTGATTAAGTAAGAGCTCATCTCTTTTTAAATAACATCTCTTTTTTTTATTGACCTCCTGCGGATTAAAGAAAGGAGGAGGTCAAATTAGGGTTGCTGCTCTAGTTAGTCAAGTTATTTACTTGTAATTCGACCCAAGAAGAACAGAAGCACGCTCTGTAGGATTTGAACCTACGACATCGGGTTTTGGAGACCCGCGTTCTACCGAACTGAACTAAGAGCGCTTTCTTTCTTATCCCAATATAAAGGGCTGTATGTAAATAAAAGAATTTTATTTGTAACCCCCACTTTGGATACATATAGTATCATAAAGCATTATGTTATGTATGTCTAATTTTTATTGATCTCAATGGATCCTTCATTACTGCACATGGGAGAAGTAATAGATAGGGATGACAGGATTTGAACCCGTGACATTTTGTACCCAAAACAAACGCGCTACCAAGCTGCGCTACATCCCTTTCAATTGGCCTATAGTGTCATTGTAGAGAATCCCCATCTTGTTTTCCACATCGTGATTTCTCCCATTGATATACAATTGCTCTTGTCATTTCTTTTTCGTCTTATATAACAATATAACATATAATAAAAGAAAAAAGAATCAAATCGATCAAATAGATATAATATAATTAACAATATAATATAATAAAAAATAGAAATATAAAAATCGGTAATGTTCAGAAAATAAAGTGAGTGGACACTTTTTTCTGTTGTAAAGAAAGTAAAATATCATCAACAACGACATGTGTATCTGATCATATATGTATTACAATAAAAAAGGAGGATTTTCAATGCGAGATTTAAAAACATATCTCTCCGTGGCACCTGTGTTAAGCACTCTATGGTTCGGGTCTTTAGCAGGCCTATTGATAGAGATTAATCGTTTATTCCCAGATGCGTTAACATTCCCCTTTTTTTCATTCTAGTTGGGGATGAAGAAGATTATAGATAGAAAAAATTATCTGTGACTAACCCTTTTTGTTTTGTTCTTTCTTTCAGTTTTTTAGGATAAAAAAGAAGGAAAGAGAAAGAATCAAAAAAGATTCATCCGCAACGAAACTCAGGTTCACGCTGAATTAATAGAGGGAGAACAAAAATGTAAAGTAAATAATAAAGGTCGCGGACAACAAACGCATACAGGATACTTAAATGAAATACTATAACTAATGGATAGTTAGAAATCATCGTATTACTTATATTCTCTATTGATTTGATTGCAATGAAATATTTAATAATTGAGTTTCGAGTCAGCAACTTCTTTTTTTCTTCTTCGTTTCGAAAATAGAAGAGTTGGGTGAATAAAAAAAAAGGGGGTTTATGGCCAAGGGTAAAAATGTCAGAGTAAAGGTTATTTTGGAATGTAACAGTTGTGTCCGAAACGATATTAATAAGGAATCGCGGGGCATTTCCAGATATATTACTCAAAAGAATCGACACAATACGCCTAGTCGATTGGAATTGAGAAAATTTTGTCCCTATTGTTACAAGCATACGATTCATGGGGAGATAAAGAAATAGATAAAATGTAACGCGTTTGTAACCCCTCCAAGGAACAGCAATAAATTACATAATAATAAAATATTAATATAAAAATTGAATAATAAATTATAAAAATAAAACAACCCAATCCTATTTCATCCTATTTTGGTAGGATCGCAAATGAAATTCGAATTAAGAAATACGATTTAAAAGATAAGGAATAAACCATGGATAAATCCAAGCGACTTTTTCTTAAATCCAAGCGATCTTTTCGTAGGCGTTTGCCCCCAATTGGATCGGGGGATCGAATTGATTATAGAAACATGAGTTTAATTAGTCGATTTATTAGTGAACAAGGAAAAATATTATCTAGACGAGTGAATAGATTGACTTTGAAACAACAACGATTAATTACTATTGCTATAAAGCAAGCTCGTATTTTATCTTTGTTACCCTTTCTTAATAACGAGAAACAATTTGAGAGAACTGAATCGACTCCTAGAACCACGGGTCCTCGAATTAGAAATAAATAGATAGGCTATTCCTCAATTGCAATTGAATCAAAATTTCAATATGAACCCCAACTCAGATTTATATTTTGTTCGAAAAATTGGAGAACCCCGATTGGATTGTCACATCATAAGAAAAAATGGCTTCTTTTTTTAATGTGTTGATTCATTTTTACTATATTTCTCTTATTTATATTAATTTCTACTCTACCTTCCCGGAGCTCATTCTCCGGGGCCCCACTTAAATCATTACGGTGGATTCCTTCTAATCTTCTTATTTAAGGATCTGATTGGAAATCATGTAAAGACAATTTGTATTTGATATGGCTATTTGTGCAAGTATTTTACGATTAAGAAGCAACTGTCTCTTATACAGATCATGTATGGATCTGCTATAACTATAGGATACCCCAATCTCACGAATTGCTGCATTTATCCGAGTAATCCACAAACGACGAAAATTTCTCTTTTGCCTGCCCCTATCCCGATGAGCAGAACTCAAGGCTCTCATTTTCTGTTGAATAGTATTTCGAGTAAGTCGTGAATGAGTCCCTCGAAAGGTTGATGCAAATAAACGAATTTTTATTCTACGTCTCCGAGCTATATACCCTCGTCTAATTCTGGTCATTGAATCAAATTAAACTTTGATGAATAACTAATTGATTTATTTTCTTTCAGTTATTCTTTTTCCCTTTCCTGGTCTATTAATAACAAAACGGATTCTTCCAATGTATAAAAAAAAATTCCAATGGCTTTTGCTACTATGACCTTCCCAACCACCATTTTTCCAGGCATTTAACCTCGAAATAAGAAATTGTATTGATACTAGGTATCAACAAAAAAAATACTAAATTGTAACTCAAGTTGAGTATAGTATAAAGTATCAATAAATAGTAAAGGTAAATGGATAAATAAATAGTGGGTTCCATCGTTTCTATGGCTACTTCTTAAACGGTGAGGTCCTCTCTATACACCGGAGCCCCTTCCACCATTAATCAATGTTATTAGTAACTTGTACAGTTCACATTCTTTGACTCTACCCATGAATTGTACAGTAATAAGTCTTTTCACAATGAGATCTACCCATACAGTAACGGTATTTAATTACAAAGGTTGGCTAGGTAGCTGACCCTGTATAGTCCGTTCTTGCAAGAGTAGGAGCCTAATTCTTTTGCTTCTTAAATATGATTTCCCCCGCTTAATGGATAACCATTTGCTACCACTGGGGAATTGCTTTTCATCTCCAATTGAGGTGATTGGATTTGCACCAATAGAAACCATAAATTTGATACGCAATGGAGGTTTTTTTCTATATTGATTGGAATTCTTCTATCCTATTCATTGGTACTGGTCATTGATACTGGAAAAAATTGTACTTTATTTTGTTCCGGCTCATGATCTGAACGGGTCGCACATACACCCGAGTACATGTTCCTCGACGCTGAGGACATCCCCGAAGAGCGGGGGATTTTGTTACATTTTTTATTGGCTGTCTTGTGTTTCTAATAAGTTGTTTAATAGTTGGCATACTTAATGGTATAGAAAATGGGCTGGTTTAGATCAATCCTAACCAGATGATTATGAATTCTTTCTATTTTCTTTTTTTTTTTTTTACTTTACGCAGATAAAATATTCAATTTAGATTCATCCAAATTATGGTTCGAAATGGATGGAATCGCAGATTTACGTGAAATCCCCGGCATTTTCGATCGCTACCAGATCAACAATTCCATGAGCTTGGGCTTCTGTTGCTGACATAAAAACGTCCCTTTCCATGTCTTCGGATACAACCCATAAGGGGTTACCCGTTCTTTGTACATAAACCCTTGTGAGGGTTTCGCGTAGTTTCAGAAGTTCTTCCGCTTCTAGGACAAATTCTCCTGTTTGTGCCTCATAAAAAGAACTCGCAGGTTGATGGATCATTACCCTGATGATATAACATAATGAATGTTTCCGCGATCTCGTACGATTGATTGGACTAGGCAAAAAGATTAAAGAATAACAAGAAAAAATAAGTATATATATATAATTGAACAACCGTACAGGCATTTTTTGTGCATTGCATACGGCTCCACAATGGACTTTTTACGTTCGTTGAGCAAAAAACGAAATAGGATCCATCAGACCCAAATCGTTAAGTGATCCATTTACCACCCTTCTTTTCGTGGGAGTTCAAAAATACTATGATGGTTCCGTTGCTTTCTATATTTATGATTTATCTCATATGTGATTCAGCAATCCCAAAGTTTCTTTTTGATCCGATCAAATAAAAATAAAAAAAGTAAAAAAAAAATGATCTTGTTTTTTTTTTTTCATTCGAGTATTCTTTCATATTTCATAACATAAATATTGGAAAGAGGCTTCTGGCGTGAAAAATAAAAGTTTGTGACGCTGAAATGAAGCCCGGATAGATAAGATCAAATCATAAATACCCTTTGTCGTCTCATATTACTCGCCCGATATATAATCCCATGTTCTGAAAAAACAATAATGGTTTGTTCATATCGAACTCGAAGTGCCATGCTATTATTACTTAAATATTATCTTACAAATTCTTATTTATATTAAAATATTAAATATGGCGAAGGCATAGTTTTCTTTTTTCTTTCAAACAAAAAACTCATTGGCGCCAAGCGTGAGGGAATGCTATACGTTTCGTAATTTCTCCTCCGACCAGGATGAAAGATCCCATTGAAGCGGCTAATCCCATGCATATTGTATGCACATCTGGTGGCACAAATTGCATAGTATCATAAATTGCGACTCCGGGTATTACCCACCCGCCGGGGGAGTTTATAAACAAATAAAGATCTCTGGTCTCATCCTCTATACTGAGATATACCATCAGGCCAATAAGTTGGTTTGAGATCTCGCTATCAACTTCTTGACCTAAAAAAAGTAATCTTTCTCGATGAAGTCGGTTGATTAGGACAAAATTTTATCCCTTAGGAACCGTACACGCGCCTTTGGATGCATACGGTTCAAAAAAAAAGAATCAATGTATTGTATTGATTCTACCCTCCTTTACTTTTTTTATAGTAGGACTTTTCTACCTCCTAATGAAGGGGCTTTTTCTTCGATTTTTTTTTAAGAAAGATTTTTTTTGCTCGAATCTCTGTAAAAAATAAAAGAATCCACTAAACTTATCGAATTAACCTCTCATTGATGTATTGTTTCATCGAAATCGAATCCAAATTACGATGTAATTTTCTTGTTCCTGAATGGGCCTCCTCAATTATTTTAGGTTTATGTTCTACTCCGGGTAAATATCTGCCCGATTTCAATTTGCACATATAGGACAAATGCTCCCAATACCACTTTTACTTTTTTCAATTCATTTCGTGCCTTTCTTACAACAAATACGCGATGTAGTCAAAATATTATTTCATTGATTGGCAGTTTGAGATCGCCCATATGCTATCAAGTAATCACTTATGATACAAGTGGTAATCATACATATATTACCAATTGGGTATTTTCTGAACGGAGCCTGGATACTTCATTTTATTGGATTGGTCCAACCAAGCCAACCATAAATTTTGATAATTGATAATATTAATATTGATTTCGACCCCCTCAAAAATGGATCTAATTGCATTTCACGCTCCAAATTATTGATGGTTCAAACAATCTTTTTTGGGCGAAACAGAGGGTATCTCGATCGGGGGAGAGAACGGGGAAATCCCATATGACCCAATATGTCTGACAAGTCGCACTATACGTCAACCCAAATTGCATCTTCCTCTCCAGGACTCCGAAAAGGTACTTTTGGAACACCAATAGGCATCAACTGAAAGAAAGGGGGTTAAGTACTATATTTTACTTTGATGTGGAAACGTAATATTTTTATCCCTGGATATTACCAAATAGTAAGACGAAATTAATAAGGGAAAATTATTACAAATGGGTCGGGCTCTTCGAATGATGAACAAGTATCTACGTATTCGCTCATAGAAAATGGGACCAATCCCCCATTGCGTATTGGTACTTATCGGGTATAGAATAGATCTGCTTATCTTTGTTCCTATGAACAGAATTGTTCCATTATTCCCAACGAAAGAAATGGAATTCAATATTCAATAATATGAACCCTTGTTCCAAAATAATCCACTGAAAGGGAGAGGTCCATAGCATAGTCTTTTCCAATGCGATAAAGTTACATAGTGTCTATTTTTCTTTGATAAAGGGGTATTTCCATGGGTTTGCCTTGGTATCGTGTTCATACCGTCGTATTGAATGATCCCGGTCGGTTGATTTCTGTACATATAATGCATACAGCTCTCGTTGCTGGTTGGGCCGGTTCAATGGCTCTATACGAATTAGCCGTTTTTGATCCCTCTGACCCCGTTCTTGATCCAATGTGGAGACAGGGTATGTTCGTTATACCCTTCATGACTCGTTTAGGAATAACCAATTCGTGGGGCGGCTGGAGTATCACAGGAGGGACTATAACGAATCCGGGTATTTGGAGTTACGAGGGTGTGGCCGGGGCACATATTGTGTTTTCTGGTTTGTGCTTCTTGGCGGCTATCTGGCATTGGGTATATTGGGATCTAGAAATATTCTGTGATGAACGTACAGGAAAACCTTCTTTGGATTTGCCCAAGATCTTTGGAATTCATTTATTTCTTTCAGGATTAGCTTGCTTTGGGTTTGGTGCATTTCATGTAACAGGCTTGTATGGTCCTGGAATATGGGTATCTGATCCTTATGGACTAACCGGAAAAGTCCAATCTGTAAATCCTGCGTGGGGGGTAGAGGGTTTTGATCCTTTTGTTCCGGGAGGAATAGCCTCTCATCATATTGCAGCAGGTACATTGGGCATATTAGCGGGCCTATTCCATCTTAGTGTCCGCCCCCCCCAACGCCTATACAAAGGATTACGTATGGGTAATATTGAAACTGTCCTTTCCAGTAGTATCGCTGCTGTCTTTTTTGCAGCTTTTGTTGTTGCTGGAACGATGTGGTATGGCTCCGCAACTACCCCAATCGAATTATTTGGTCCCACTCGTTATCAATGGGATCAAGGATACTTCCAGCAAGAAATATATCGAAGGGTTGGTGCCGGACTAGATGAAAATCAGAGTTTATCAGAAGCTTGGTCTAAAATTCCAGAAAAATTAGCTTTTTATGATTACATTGGCAATAATCCAGCAAAAGGAGGTTTATTTAGAGCGGGCTCGATGGACAATGGGGATGGAATAGCGGTTGGATGGTTAGGACATCCTATCTTTAGAGATAAAGAAGGGCGTGAGCTTTTTGTACGCCGTATGCCTACTTTTTTTGAAACATTTCCAGTAGTTTTGGTAGACGGAGACGGAATTGTAAGAGCCGATGTTCCCTTTAGAAGGGCGGAATCTAAGTATAGTGTCGAACAAGTAGGAGTAACTGTTGAGTTCTATGGCGGCGAACTCGATGGAGTCAGTTATAGTGATCCTGCTACTGTGAAAAAATATGCTAGACGTGCTCAATTGGGTGAAATTTTTGAATTAGATCGTGCTACTTTGAAATCGGATGGTGTTTTTCGTAGCAGCCCAAGGGGTTGGTTCACTTTTGGACATGCTTCGTTTGCTTTGCTCTTCTTTTTCGGACACATTTGGCATGGTGCTAGAACCTTGTTCAGAGATGTTTTTGCTGGTATTGACCCAGATTTGGATGCTCAAGTGGAATTTGGAGCATTCCAAAAACTTGGAGATCCAACTACAAGGAGACAAGTCGTCTGATACAATACTGCTCTTGTATCTTTTGCCTCTATTATATTTTTATTATTTAACTTTGACATAGAGTACCAGAGAAATGTTGATTTGAATCACCGCCCTTTCTTTGACTTTTGACTCTTGTCCTTTCTTAATCTGGGAGATGATCCCAAATGAACAGGTGTGGAAGCTATAATTGTAAACCACGATCAATTTATGGAAGCATTGGTTTATACATTCCTCTTAGTCTCGACTCTAGGAATAATTTTTTTCGCTATATTTTTTCGAGAGCCGCCTAAGGTTCCGACTAAAAAGGCGAAATGATTTTTCATTATCTTACATTATCTTTATCTAAATGGAAGTAAAGTAATGAGCCTCCCATATTGGGAGGCTCATTACTTTACTTCCATTTAGTCCCCGTGTTCCTCGAATGGATCTCGTAGTTGTTGAGAGGGTTGCCCAAAAGCGGTATATAAGGCGTACCCGGTAAAACTTACAAGTAAACCAGATATAAAGATGGCAACTAAGGTTGCTGTTTCCATTATTATCAAATTTCAAAACTATAACGGATCTATGATAAGATCCTTTATTTACAACGGAATAGTATACAAAGTCAACCGATCTCAACCAATGCAATAGGATTTATGGCTACACAAACCGTTGAGGATAGTTCTAGATCTGGTCCAAGACGAACTAATGCAGGGAGTTTATTGAAACCATTGAATTCAGAATACGGGAAAGTGGCTCCTGGGTGGGGAACTACCCCTTTGATGGGGGTCGCAATGGCTCTATTTGCGGTATTCCTGTCTATTATTTTGGAGATTTATAATTCTTCCGTTTTACTAGATGGAATTTCAATGAATTAGGTCCATAAAAATCATGAAGTCCTGGCTTTTCAATCCAAAATGAATTACTTAGGACTCTCATTTCTAGTCTATTCTGGCAGTTCGACCGTGAAATTCTTTTGTTTCTGTATTTCCGGAATATGAGTGTGTGACTTGTTATAATTGATCCTATTGATAGTACAGAGAATGGGTCTGTCATCTTGAGAGAGATGAGTTCTGCTTCGTCGGATATTCATTTTTTTATCTGGAGCACGGAATATATGGAATAGATCGAGAAATATTTGAACTATGATTCATACCTACTATTTATACCTCGCGACTGGATTAAAAAAAATTTAAAAGATTGATTTTATCATTATAAATCGAAAGGGTTTTCTTCCTTA